CCTGTCGTCAATTGACGTATGACTTAGGGCTCAATATAATTTCATATGGCTTAGGTGAATTTGAATAATTTGACCGGCTAAAAAATATTTTGGTAAAGCAACTAAAATCCAATGCGAAGGAAAGGATCTTGGGGATCCAACCCAGCTTTGTGAATGATAGAGATAAAGACGAGAAAGACCAATGAAATCAAGTTTCAAGGTTGTATAGTTTAAAGTTTAATGGTAAAGTTTGATTACCATTAACCCCCAGAATAATGAACGAGTTTTTCGGTTTGATCCATATCCTAAAGGCGGCCTTCGCCCTGAGTTATATTAAGTTAAGCCGCCCTTATTCCCTATTCCCTTATTCCCTATTTTGGTTTATTACATATTTCTACGTGTTTATACTATATGTGTTTATATTGCTTTTTTATTTTCTAAGAGTGGTTGGCCCTCGGGACCTAGTATTTCTGTTTCTAGTTTATTTCTGGATCAAGGTGGGCATAGGCCCCTATGGTCCAGTGGTTACGACCTCTCTCTTTCACGGAGAAAACGAGGGTTCAACTCCCTCTGGGGGTGTAACAACACTTAAGACTATAGGAAGACTATAGGAGTGGGATTTTATATCAATTGATCCCTGTTTGTCAAGTCCTTCTATTAGTCTACTTAGAAGGACTTCATATTTTATATCATTTGATATTTATATTTATTTGTCAAGTCTGCCTGGGAGATGAAAGAAAGTTGATTATGGAACGTCTAAAATGAATTAGGCGTTGGGTCGATGCCCGAGTGGTTAATGGGGACGGACTGTAAATTCGTTGACAATATGTCTACGCTGGTTCAAATCCAGCTCGGCCCAACAATTTGGCAACCTACGTAGAGCCCTCTTGTTCTTAAGAAATACCTATCCAAATTTTCTGCTAGATCTCTTCTTATTTCCCTGGGATTGTAGTTCAATAGGCTAGAGCACCGCCCTGTCAAGGCGGACGTTACGGGTTCGAGCCCCGTCAGTCCCGACGGATCCAATAAGTACATCAATTCGCCTCTTTATTTTCTGCGAAAGAAGGGGAGCATAATTGAATTCCGAAGGGGTTTCCCCTCTTTTTTCAGGATTCTGTCGAAGAAAGAACAAACCCTAAACAAAAATGAAAATAACTAAAATAGTGAAGTTGATAGAATATTCCATTTTTTCTCCCGCGACTCATTTTTCTCATACTTCTTTGTCTTCCAAAGAAAATTGGATCATTAAAATTTAGAACCTAATTCCTCTCTTTTTCCACTTCGCTTGTATTGTTTGTTGGGGTTTTGTAGTTAATGGAAACAGACGCGTGGTTAGATGATACTTCATTTGATGGTTCTACAAGGAAGACCTAAAAAGAAAGAACAGAAAATAAGGAGAAATAAAGGAGTTTTTTATTGGTCCGGGAATCCAAGATTGGATTCGGTATGGATAAAAGATCTTCGTATGTTATACTATTCAATTCTCGACGACGAATTAATTTAATAGCTTAGATATTGTTATTCATGATCCGATTCAAGATCATCGATAGATAATGCATTCATTGAATTGACAGGTGAAAGATTTATCATCTCTATGGGATTAAATCCCGAGTTATTGTGAAATAAAAAAACGATGAGATTATGGAAGTAAATATTCTTGCATTTATTGCTACTGCACTGTTCATTTTAGTTCCTACTGCTTTTCTACTTATAATTTACGTAAAAACAGTCAGTCAAAACAATTAATTACTTTAAATGAAACTTGAATTTTGAATTCTTATCAATAGTTGAAGAAATCAAATGAAAAGTATTCTATTTTTGCGTCTTAAATGAAATCAAGGGGCTATAATCCGCGGTATTCTATGAGATCCGAGAGTATGGTAAGTAAGAAATAAATTTCTTACTTACCATACTCTCTAGTAGTGTTATGTTATAGTAGTGTATAAAGTTGTAAATAGAGTTGGTATACTCTATTAGCTTCTATCTTCAATATATGTAGTTATTAATCCATATATAGAATTGACGTAGGACCCAATTCTATTTCTTTGATACATCTATTTATTCCGATGAATCTGAAATAATCGTTTTACTGTTATAGAATACATTTCTCCACTAGAATCCAATGGAATTTTGAAATGAAGATATTTTTATTTCAAAATTATTTCAATTCAAATAAAAAATGCGTTACGGAACGATCTATAAAAGAATTGATAGCGTTTGATTCCTCAACTAAATTAGGAGTGCTTTTAAAGTCCACTTCTTCCCCATACTACGAGTGAAAGGGAAAATGTAAAGACTACCATTAAAGCAGCCCAAGCGAGACTTACTATATCCATGTGAATTATGTCCCTTATCTCTATGATAGAATTATTCCATTATTGCTCACTAATAATAGTAGAATGAATGGTCCAGAGTCAAAAAGGGATTCTGACCAAACACTATTGATGAACCAATCAAATAAAGCCATTTCAAAAATTCCTATATGATTTCTAATGAGAAAAGACTAAACACAAGTAAAATACACAATGACACTACAAAGGAATGTTACTAATGGAATGGAACGTACAGTAATAAAATAAGAGAGCCCTTTCCTTTTTTTCTTGCCCTTCAAAGTAAAAATAGATCAATTGCTATCTATTACATACTTTTATTTCCTATTTGATATTTGATATAATGCGTACCCCTTCGCGATTGTCTAGCTGAAGGAGTTGGGAGATAGTATATTATACTCTTGACGAGGGGTTAAAAAAAATGATTTTTTTAACTTTTTATTTTCTATAAAAAATCTATCCAATCTCAATCTAATAGTGATTGAATGCCTGAACACTCAGAGATTCTCGCGAGTCTATATATGTAGATTACAGTATAGAAAGGACTTTCCCTAACTAGTAGTTGAATTATCCCCCGGCTATCCGATGTAATTCAAGACCCAATGAGTATACATTAGCAGTAGAAGGGAATCGGAAAGTCTTGCTTCGACCTTTATAATCTTTTTATATTCAAAGATTTCCAATCTTTTACAAAATTACCAGAACAGATGTTTAGAATCAACCAAGTATCAACAGTCCCCTTATTCTGTTTTGCTGGGGAAAATTAGGTTTAGTTATATCAGCAGAGCAGAATAAGATATTTCTATTCATTTGTTGATGAGGCGGCACCCGGATTTGAACTGGGGAAAAAGGATTTGCAGTCCCCCGCCTTACCACTCGGCCATGCCGCCAAAACGATACACAACAGGATAAAAAATTACCGTTGGATTACTAAACTTTAGTTTATTGTACTTGCATCCCCTTTTTCATCCTTTTTCTAAATAAATATAAAAAAATTATAAAAGAAACTCTTTTTCCCCTTTTGATTGTGTTTTATTTACCCCTTTGATTGATTGTATAGTATCTCAAAACACACAATGCCGAAAAAATTCCACTCACTTTTCTATTGAAAAATCAAATTATATTTTGACTCAAAAAAGCTAAAATTTATGACAAACAGGAACCATTAACTATTCGTTGACTGAGAATTTGTGAATTATTCTTAGATTTGAATATAAAATTTGGTTTGCCTAATGACATAAGAAAATACAAATTGATACATCCTTAATTGATTCTTTTGAATCAAAAATAATTCTCCATTTCCATTATAACAAAAATTAGAAGTATATGTAAACCCCAGAACGGAAATTGTTACACAGATACCAAGTATTTAGAGTATGTTGCCTATAAATAAAGGGAATTCGTTGGAACAAAAAAAGGCCCGGCTGGGTATTGACCGGGCCAGGCCCAAAAGGCACCTCGAACAAAATAAAAGCAAGAAGGTCTTCTTTATTTATCTTTCTATTTGGATCTTTCGAGCATCTAAATGGAATTGCTAATTATATAATAACGATAAAGAATGTGAAAGAAATACTTTCTTTAATCCTTACTTGATGTGTAATGTAACATAGTAATTATCTTTTTCAATTGGGAGAGATGGCTGAGTGGACGAAAGCGGCGGATTGCTAATCCGTTGTACGAGTTATTCGTACCGAGGGTTCGAATCCCTCTCTTTCCGTTTCCGTTGATGACTTTCTATTTTTTTTCTTTCAATTTTCGCAAACCCCCTTATTATTTTTTCCTAGTTAAACGTGTGGAATAGCTAAAATAAAATTGAAAGAAAATTGTAAAATCAAGCAAGAAAAACTAAATTTTTATTTTATTCTTCACGTCCTGGATTACGTCCTGGATCATTGGATAGGAATCCAAAGATGAAGAGAGAAACAAAGAATATTACTACTGTGTAAACGAAAAGTTTGAGAGTAAGCATTACACAACCTCCAAGATCATTTTTTGAAAAAGAAAAACGAGAAAAGATAATAGATCCTCCATTTTTATATCACATATCCTATTTTGACACCAAGAAATAAATTCTAGAAATAGAAAAGAATGTTCAGAAATTCAAATGAAGTTGAAATGAAATTTCATTTCAATTTGTAATATAATAAGAGTCTTTAATTACCACAAATCACTTTCATATCCATAATTAGCTATTGTAAGGGGCCCTAAGCTAATAAGGTATTTAACCATAAAAAGGATTAAAATCGGGAAATGCGGCGAGCCGGGTTTCTCGCGGCTATCCGATAATTTCAATGTTTGAATCGAAGGTTCATACTGTCAGACTTATTTGATCTTATCAATTGTTATAATTTTTATCGAATAAATCATGAATTTTCTAGGATAGTATTAAAGATCTTATCGAAAACTTACAGCAGCTTGCCAAACAAAGGCTAAAAGAAAAAAGAACAGGGGTATGACTGGCATAACATCTACGATTGGATTCAAAAAAGCATAGGCTTCGGGCAATTTGGCGAAGAAAAGACTACTCGGATAAAGGGCAGAATTAAGACAGATCAAACTAAAGATATTAAGCATAACAGACATTTTTTTTGTCGAGATAATTGCATTTTGATTGAGTTATTGATATAAGGAAAAATAAAGAAAGTAGGGTAGACAAAAAAATCCTTCTTTTTCCATTCAATCAAAAATCCTCCAATTCTCAAAGGAGAATAGAAGAAATCATACTTTCATACAATATCTTAATTGAATTATATGTAATGATCAATAAATTCAGTTGAATTCTAGATATACACATGTCAAAATCCTAGCACGAATCTATAATAGATTCTATAAAGAATAAAGATTTTCTATAGATAGTTTGGTCTGGAATTGACGAACACTTAATACCAATATTATTCTTTATTAGTATTAGTGTCCAATAAAAGTAGAAATGGGGCGTAGCCAAGCGGTAAGGCAACGGGTTTTGATCCCGCTATTCGGAGGTTCGAATCCTTCCGTCCCAGAGCATATCCGTTGTATCTGAATACTTCTTTTTTGTTCAACAAGGTTCTGTTTAAAGGTCTAATATTGGATAGAATATTATTCCTCTTTCTTTTTTAAATTTTGAATGATTCTTTTCGGAATCATATCTAAGTTTTTCACAAACTGAACTAAATCGAGTTCAAATGACATGCAAATGCAAAAGTAACTGATAACTGAAACCTTTTCTGATTCAGATAAAGATAAGATGAGACATAGATCACAGTTCCAGAAAGATTACTTAATCTCAGGCTAAACAAAATATGAAAATACATATAAAACGAGGAAGTGCTTAGCTTATAGGTATGTATTGTTATCCTATTTCAGTCACAATAGTCTTTCTATTTTTGTGAAAAATAATTAGCATCCCTAAAATATTAAAATTGAAATATTTAACAATAATATTTCTTTTTATTGTTCGATCTATTTAGCTTATTTGCTTTACATCATTGACAATTCCATTCGAAAATATTTTTCTTATGATAATAAAATGGAGTCTTTACTGCAAAACTTGATTCAAATAATGATGCAGACGTAGGAAACTTTTTCAAGTAGCAAGATTTGTAATGATTCCTTATGGATTGAATCTTGGGGAAGTTGGAAATGGGTCAGTCTATCTTATTGAGTCACTTGAAGAGGCAGAGTCAAATATAATTTATTTATTCCTGTGATTTCTGTTAGTTATGTTATTTCTATATTTAGATTTCTGGATATTTCTGTTAGATATTTTTTTGAGATCGATATTTATAGAAAAATGTTCCATTCATACAAAAAAAGCCGGGGTCTTGCTAATATTTCTTCAGAAAAATCTTTATTATCTATGTAGATAGATAAGAAAAAATATAAATGACTATGTCTATGTACCGAGCGAACCAATGACTATTCATGATTCCATAATTGAATCAATTCCATACTGGTTCCAAATTAGAGGAATGTTATGGTAAAACTTCGTTTAAAACGATGTGGTAGAAAGCAACGTGCGACTTGAAGGACACGATCCGGCGTGGATTCTTATTCTTACATCCACCATTTTATATAGGAATGAAAGTGCTCTTGGCTCGACGTCGTTTGTTCTATTCTACTAGAACCCCTCTTTTTTTATTGGGTTGTAATGTAAATAGTGCATGATGGAGCTCGGGTAGAAAGTATTTATTAATTTCTCAGGAGCAACGATCTAGGGTTAATGCCAATCAATAAATTGGAACAACTTCGTAAGTATATCTTCGATATAGAAATCGAAAGGATCCGATTCGAGCAAATTTTCAATTAAAAAAATTTTTGTTGGAAGGGTTAAAACTTTTTCGATCCACAGTGTATCGCGCACGAATCAACCGTATGATTCTTTGATAGAAAGAAATCACAAAAGGGGTATGTTGCTACCATTTTGAAAGGATTAAGAAGCACCGAAGTAATGTCTAAACCCAATGATTTAAAACAAAGATAAAGGATCCCAGAACAAGGAAACACCACTTCAATTGTCTCACGGATCCGAATAAAGAATCAAAATAGATTTTAAACGAGACAAAAAAAGGGGGGGTTAAAGACCACTCAATAAAAAAATATCTTAAAGATTTTTCTTTAAGATATTTGAGAATTATTGAACTTGAGTTATGAGTACAAATGATTTTTTTCAGGAAGCTAAAAAAATGACTATGAGTTAAATTATAGACTCATTTATTTTACGGATTCCTTTTCTATTTATTCTAATCTAATTTTATCCATAAACAAAACTTCTAATCATTTTTTTCTCGAGCCGTACGAAGAGAAAACTTCCTATACGGTTCTAGGGGGGGTTCTTTTTCATCTACATCTATCCCGATGAGCCGTCTACCGAATCGTTGCAATTGATGTTCGATCCCGAAGAGAAGGAAGAGATCTTCGGAAAGTGGGTTTTTATGATCCGATCAAGAATCAAACTTATTTAAACGTTCCCGCGATTCTCTATTTCCTTGAAAAAGGCGCTCAGCCTACAGGAACTGTTCAGGATATTTTAAAAAAAGCAGAGGTTTTTAAGGAACTTTACCCTAATCAAACGAAATACAATTAATTAAATTAAGGAAATAAAAACTAAGGGTAGGATAGTGATTTCTATATCATTTTGGATATCTTTTCTATACTATGTTTTTTTATTTCCTTCTTTTCTTGCTCTATTCATATTCATATCTATTTATCA